GTCATATTTTATCATCTCATATTTATGAGTCAGAAATATACAAAAAGAAAAGATACGGAGATATCCATTTCATGTTAAAACAGATCCTTTACCTTATTTTTACATATTTTATTTTTGAATTTTGGAAAGTAAAGTTCTTTTTTAGAAGAATTACCCTTGTCTCTGTTTATGTTTCGGATTGGAACAAATCACTATAATTCGTCCACGCCTGCGAATCAGTCGACATTTTTCACAAATTTTACGAACGGAAGCCCTTATTTTCATATTTTTTATTCCTTACCTTAATTCTGAATCCACTTCTTGGAAGAGAATAAGTCTCTTGAATTTTTTTTTGAACTTCAAATTGTATACCCATGGTTAAAAAAATAACCTAATCGTTCGAATCTTTGTTGCGAAGTCGATAAATTATACGTCCCCTGGTTGAATCATAACGACTTACTTCAATTTTTACTCTATCTCCCGGTAGTATCCGTATAAAACTGCGGCGGATCCTCCCTGAAACATATCCTAGAATTAGATCTTCATTATCTAAACGGACCCGGAACATACCGTTGGGAAGTGATTCAGTAATTAAACCCTCATGAATCAATTTTTGTTCTTTCATTCCAGGTAACCTCCTTGAAGTATCAACTAATGGAGGAAGAGTTATATAACTCACTTTTCCTCTCTATTTTACAAATAGGAAGTTAGAGATCAAATTCGGATACCAGAGGTGGAAGATTACCATATATAACACAAAATTTCTCCTCCAATTCTTTCTAGTCGAGCTTCTCGATCTGTTATTATACCTCGAGAAGTAGAAAGAATTACAATTCCCATTCCACCTAAAATCTTAGGAATTCGTTGATAGTTGGAATAAATTCGTAAGCCGGGTCGGCTGATACGCTTTAAAATGGTTCTAGTTTTATATATTCCTTTTCTGGTTTTTCTATGTCGCAGAGTTGAAACCAAGAAATATTTGTTACTCTCCTGATGTTTCCGAACGTTTTCAATAAAACCTTCTCGTAGAAGTATTTTAACAATGTTTTCGGTGATATTTGTAGATGCTATTCGAACCCTTCCTTTTTTATCCGTGTCAGCATTTCTTATAGAAGTTATTAGATCGGCAATAGTGTCCCTACCCATGACGAACTAGAATTATAGGTTCCTCCTAATTTTGATATAATCAACATGTTTCCTTTTTTTTTTTTTATTATTATAAAGTATATACGTGAGACACAATCTACTAATTTGATCTATTTGATCTATTTCAGATACCCTACTATATCATAGTCTCATCTACTACTATTTATAATACTTCGGGAGCTAATGAAACTATTTTAGTAAAATTTAACTGTCTCAATTCTCGAGCGATCGCACCAAAAACTCGAGTTCCTTTTGGATTTCCTTCTTGATCAATGACAACCGCAGCATTGTCGTCATATCGTATTATCATACCGTTTTCACGTTTGAGTTCTTTACATGTACGTACAATTACAGCTCTAATTACTTCTGATCTTTCTAGAGGCATATTGGGAACTGCTTCTTTGATTACAGCAACAATAACATCACCAATATGAGCATATCGGTGATTACCAGCTCCTATGATTCGAATACACATCAATTTTCGAGCTCCGCTGTTATCCGCTACATTCAAAAGGGTCTGAGGTTGAATCATATCATTTTTATTTCAATCTGTTATTTCAATGCAAAAGTATGAAAGAAAAAAAAGAAATATTGTCCGTCCAGAAAAAAATAAACCTGCGGTTGTTTTTTCATCCCCAATACCCCTTTTTGTTTAGTTCTACATCTCTATCCTGAAATAAGAAATTGAGTTCGTATAGGCATTTTGCGCGCAGCTATTGAGATAGCTGCTCTAGCTACAGTTTCTGATACTCCACCCATTTCATAAAGTATTCGACCCCGTTTAACAACGGATACCCAATATTCAGGGGATCCCTTCCCCGAACCCATACGTGTTTCCGCGGGTCTTACTGTAACAGGTTTGTCGGGAAATATACGTACCCATATTTTTCCACCACGACGCGCATATCGTGTCATTGCTCTTCGCCCTGCTTCTATTTGTCTAGCTGTAATCCAAGCAGGTTCAAGTGCCTGAAGAGCGTATCTGCCGAAACAAATATGATTGCCTCGACAAGATATTCCTTTCATTCTTCCTCTATGCTGTTTACGAAATCTGGTTCTTTTGGGGTTATAGTCGATGGTTGTTTCTTAATTCCATCTCTACTGCAGAACCGGACATGAGAGTTTCTTCTCATCCAGCTCCTCGCGAATGAAAGGATTCAAATTCAATAATATTATAGATACACATTAATAGATACACATTAATAGGTACACATTAATAGATAATACACCAAGTAATGGCTTTTATTGATATTTAATTTCTTACATAAGAAGGAAGATGTAGATACAAGATATACAATACAGCTAGACGTGTGTGTACATTTATGTATCTTTATAGATAATGTAATGTTTCTCTTTTTTATTTTTATAACATAACGAATCCTTTCCTTATTTTTTTTTTACCTCTATCGAATTACGACAAAAGATTGTAATCCAATAAATAGAGGTTTCGCGGGCGAATATTTACTCTTTCCTGTTTCATTCGAAGGTTCAATTCATGACCTCTCAGAATAAATCAATTTTTTCTTGGTCCGTTCCGCCATCCCACCCAATGAATTATTAGGATTCGTTTTCAATAGAAGCCTATGCAGTCACAGGTTCTGTCGTTCCCATAGCTTCTCCATTAATGGTTAGGTCCGAACTTTGCAATGGAGCTTCCAACAAAATTCGTTCCCGAGTCAATTTCCTCAGTTTTTATTAACCTGAAGGCTCTTTATTATTTTATTCTATTTTAAATTATTTCATTTTAAAATTCTTATATTTATAATTATCTTATCAGTATTGATGCTTTATCACACTGCCTTTTATGACGTGATTCATAGACCATACATATTGGAATCATATATCATTGATATTTTTGTTCTTTCTTTCTTTCTATCATCCTTCCATTTATCCACATCCCTTTATTTTTTTGCTTTACAACCCATAATCAGATTTTTTTTTTCTTGAAAGAATTTCAGTTGCTACAACCATATGATAGATTCATTCATTCATATAGTGACTGTTTCTTGGGATCTCGACAATACGAAGCAATAAGTTGGTTATTAGTTTATTTTATATAATTACAAAGTTTATAGCGGGGGTCAGTTTATTTTTTTTTGAATCCCAACTTTAAACTATAAAGAAAAAACTAACGAGTCACACACTAAGCATAGCAATTATACCAAATGATCAATCGAATTTTTATTTAACCTTATAGAATTAGAATTGTTCATTTTTTTATTTTTAACGGAAAAAGAATGAAAGAGTTTGTCATTTTTTGTTTTATCACTGGACAGAATGGGAAGACAAGGTTGATTATTCCTCGTCTACAAATATCCAAATTTTTATACCTAATACTCCATAAATAGTTCGAATTGTATAGGAACAATGATCAATTTTAGCGCGAATTGTTTGTAGGGGAACTCTACCCTCTCTGATCCATTCGACACGTGCAATTTCTTTTCCGTCGATACGGCCTGCTATTTGCACTTGAATTCCTTTTGTATCCGTTTGTTCAGTTAATTCAATAGCTTTTTTCATTGCTTTTCGAAACGAAACTCTATTTTTTAATTGTAAAGCTATATATTCTGCAAGAATATTAGGTTGTCCATAAGGTTTTTCAACTCTTGTGATAGCAATGTTGAGTCTCCGGTTTACAGAATGAAACTCCTTTTGTACATTCATCTGTAATTCTTCGATTCCTCGTGTTTGCCCCTCTATTAATAAATTTGGGAATCCAATATAGATTATGACTTGGATCAAATCGATTTTTTTTTGAATTGTTATACGTGCAATTCCTTCGAAACCTGAGGATATTTTCCTATTTTTTTGTACATAGTTCTTGATACAATTCCGTATTTTTTCATCTTCCTGTAGGCCCCCGGAATAATTTTTTGGTTGTGCGAACCAAAAGGAATGATGACTTTGAGTTGTACCAAGTCTGAAACCAAGTGGATTTATTTTTTGTCCCATATTTTTCTATTCTATTTTATTTTTCATCCATATTTTTTTATATGAATCTAAATCTTAGATTGATCTAAAAATGATTTAGATTTATCTTTTAATACAATTGTTATATGACATGTCGGTCTTTTTATCAGATAACTACGTCCTCGAGCCCGCGGTCTTAACTTTTTCACAATAGTACTCCTATTGGCTTCGGCTTTACTAATGAATGAATCAGCTTCCTTCAAACCCATATTATGATTAGCATTTGCCGCTGCAGAATAAACCAATTTGAGAATGGGATAAGATGCTCGATAAGGCATGAGTTCCAGTATCATAAGTGTTTCCTCATAGGAACGCCCGCGAATCTGATCAATTACTCTTCGTGCTTTTAAAACAGACATACATATATGTTGAGCTAAAACTTTTACTTCACCTGAACTTGAGTTCTTTATCATAGGGTTATTCCCTACCTTTTTCAAATTTGTCATAAATAAGGTTATCCCTCGCCTTTGTTTGATTCACATCTATTTTTTTTCTCAATTTTTCTATTCTTAATTCCAAATTCCAATTAACTTAACGACGAGATTTATTATCGTTTCTTGCATGTCTCGCGAAAGTCAGAGTAGGCGCGAATTCTCCCAATTTGTGACCTACCATACGATCTGTTATATAAATAGGTAAATGTTCCTTTCCATTATGAATAGCGATTGTATGGCCAATCATTGTGGGTATAATGGTAGATGCCCGAGACCAAGTTACTATTATTTCTTTCTCCTCCCTCATGTTGAGTTTTTCAATTTTTCCCGCTAAATGATTAGCTACAAAAGGATTTTTTTTTAGTGAACGTGTCACAGCTGATTACTCCTTTTTTTTACATTTTAAAGATTGGCATTCTATGTCCAATATCTCGATCTAAGTATGGAGGTCAGAATAAATACAATAATGAT